AATGACTCAAAATACGAAAGAATTTACTTTTTAGTCAAAATAAGCATAAACAGAAAGAAAAATATTTCAATTTATAAATATTTCTAATTCGTCGAAAAATTTTGAGTTAGAATCCAGTTACAAGGTCTGAATCTTAAGTATGAATCATAGTTAAATTCTGGATCTAGTTCAGAATATTCCGTGCTCCAGATACTAGGATGAGTATCCGACGAGGTAGAACCATCTCTATCAAGATAAGATGACAGACTCATTCTCTATATTATAAATAGGATCAATTAGAACAAGTCACACACTCATATTCCAGAAATACAGAAAGAAAGTCCACGACCGAACTACCAACGGGAGAAACCTGAAATTTCACTTTGTATTGAAAAGTGGATTTAATTCATGGAAATTCCATCCAGTAAAACGGAAGAATTATAAATCTCCAAAATAATGGATAGGAATACTGCAAATAAAGCCATTGCGACACCCATCAAAGGAGTAGTTCCCCATCCAGGAGCTACTTTACCATATTCCGAATTCAATGGTTTCAATAAAGCCCCTGCCGTAGTTGGTTTTGGACGAGATCTAGAACTACTCTCAACGGTTTGTGTAGCCATAAATCCGAGTGTATTTATTGAGATTTGTTGACTTTGTATACCATTCCCCTGTAAATAAAGGATCTTATCAGAGATCCATTGCGGTCTTGAATTCCTATTTTTCTATATATATAATAATGGAAACAGCAACCCTAGTCGCCATCTTTATATCTGGTTTACTTGTAAGTTTTACCGGGTACGCCTTATATACCGCTTTTGGGCAACCCTCTCAACAACTAAGAGATCCGTTCGAGGAACACGGGGACTAGTTGAAGTAATGAGCCTCCCAGCATTCAATATTGGGAGGCTCATTACTTCAACTGAGATAATGAAAAATCATTTCTTAGTCGGAACTTTAGGTGGTTCTCGAAAAAAGATAGCGAAAAAAATTATCCCTAGAGTCGAGACTAATAGAAATGTATAAACCAATGCTTCCATAGATTCGATTGTGGTTTACAATTATAGCTTCCATACCTGTTTATTTGGGATTATTTCCCCGATAAAGAAAGAGTCAACGAAAGGGTAATGATTAAATCAAGATGTCTCTGATCCCCAATGTAAAATCAAATTACAAAAAGAGAGACGAAAACTAGGAAAGAAATTTTGTATTTGTATCAGGCTGCTTGTCTTCTTGTAGTTGGATCTCCTAGTTTTTGGAATGCTCCAAATTCTACTTGAGCATCTAAATCTGGATCAATACCAGCAAAAACATCTCTGAACAAGGTTCTAGCCCCATGCCAAATATGTCCGAAGAAGAAAAGCAAGGCAAAGGAAGCATGTCCAAAAGTAAACCAACCCCTTGGACTACTACGAAAAACACCATCCGATTTCAAAGTAGCACGATCTAATTCAAAAATTTCACCTAATTGAGCACGTCGAGCATATTTTTTCACAGTAGCAGGATCACTATAACTGACTCCGTCGAGTTCGCCACCATAGAACTCAACAGTTACACCTACTTGTTCGACGCTATATTTCGATTCTGCTCGTCTAAAAGGAACATCGGCTCTAACAATGCCATCTCCGTCTATCAAAACAACTGGAAAGGTTTCAAAAAAAGTAGGCATACGACGTACAAAAAGCTCACGCCCTTCTTTATCTCGAAATATGGGGTGTCCTAACCACCCAACAGCTATTCCATCCCCATTGTCCATTGAGCCTGCCCTGAATAATCCCCCCTTTGCCGGATTATTGCCAATGTAATCATAAAAGGCTAATTTCTCGGGAATTTTCGACCAAGCTTCTGCTAAACTTTTATTTTCGACGAGCCCGGCACTAACTCTTCGATATATTTCTTGTTGAAAGTATCCCTGATCCCATTGATAACGAGTGGGGCCAAATAATTCGATCGGAGTAGTTGCTGAACCATACCACATAGTTCCGGCAACTACAAAAGCTGCAAAAAAGACAGCAGCGATACTGCTGGAAAGTACGGTTTCAATATTACCCATACGTAATCCTTTGTATAGACGTTGCGGCGGGCGGACACTAAGATGGAATAAACCCGCTAATATGCCCAATGTCCCTGCGGCAATATGATGAGAGGCTATTCCCCCTGGAACAAAAGGATCAAAACCTTCTACGCCCCACGCGGGATTTACTGACTGGACTTTTCCAGTTAGTCCATAAGGATCAGACACCCATATTCCAGGACCGTACAAGCCTGTTACATGAAATGCGCCAAAACCAAAACAAGCCACCCCGGAAAGAAATAAATGAATTCCAAAAATCTTAGGCAAATCTAATGAAGGTTTTCCTGTACGTTCATCAGAAAAAATTTCTAGATCCCAATACACCCAATGCCAAATAGCTGCCAAAAAGCACAAGCCAGAAAACACAATATGTGCCCCGGCCACACCTTCATAACTCCAAATACCGGGATCCGTTACCGCCCCCCCTGTAATACTCCAACCGCCCCAGGAATTTGTTATTCCTAAACGAGTCATGAAGGGTATAACGAACATACCCTGTCTCCACATTGGATCAAGAACGGGATCAGAGGGATCAAAAACTGCTAATTCATATAGAGCCATCGAACCGGCCCAACCAGCAACCAGAGCCGTATGCATTATATGGACAGAAATCAACCGACCAGGATCATTCAATACAACGGTATGAACACGATACCAAGGCAAACCCATGAAAATACCCCTTTAGCAAATAAAAATAGACACTATGTAACTTTATTGCGTTGGAAAAGATTATGACTATCAACGGACCCCTGTTCTGTTCAGTGGATTATATCGGAACAAGCGGTAATATTTGTTCTATTCTATTGGTAATAAAGGAACTATTGTGTTTGTAGGAACAAAGAGAAGCAGATCTATTCTATACCCGATAAGTACCAATATGCAATGGGGGCTGATACCCTTTTCTATGAGCAAATGCCCCCATATTTTTTCATCATTGGAAGGCTCTAGTCGTAAGAATTTTTATTACTTTAGTCATTCTATCGCCTTTTATTACCTTTTTGATGTATTCTAATATGATAAAGAAGATCAACCTTTATCATATATGTTGAATATTCTGAAGAGAATAGCCCGATTATTACGTTTCCATATCAAAGTGAAATATAGTACTTAATTCTTTTTTTTTTCAGTTAATGCCTATTGGTGTTCCAAAAGTACCCTTTCGAGTCCCGGGAGACGAAGATGCAACTTGGGTTGATGTATAGTGCGACTTGTCAGATAGAGTGGGTCATATGGGCTTTCCCCGTTTTCTTCCCCGATCAAGATATCCTTCCCTTCGACCAAGAAAGATTGATTTAATCATCAAAAATTGGGAGCGTGAAGTTCAACTAGATCCGTTTGTAGGGGGATTTCAGACTTAATAGTATCAATTAGAATAATTTATGGTTGGCTTGGTTAAACCAATAAAATGACATGAAGTATTCAGGCTCCGTTTAAACAAATCCCAATTGGTAATATATCGATAATTAGTACTTGTATTGTATGCAAAATTCTTCCTATTTCAAAATTATAACCCGAATAGAATAGATTAATTCAATATGTCGAATATCCAATTTTTGGCAAGGGCATGGAACTGCCTGAAAAAAAAAGAAGCGGTATTAGAAGCATTTGACCTATAATGTGCAAATAAAAATCGAGCAGATTTTTACCCGGAGTAGAGCATAAACCTAAAAGAATTAAAGAGGCCCCCTCAAGAACAAGAAAATAACATCGTGGTTTACATTCGATCCCGATGAAACAATAAATCAATGAGCAGCTAGTTCGATACTATAACTTAACTCTTTTTTTTGATTTGAATATTATTGCATATTAAATCAAAAAACTTTCTTTCTATTTCTGATTCTTTTTTTCTCTTTTTTATCTAGATATGGAGTCTTCTCTATTATCTATTTCGATTCGATATTATCTGTTTTTTGATTTATCTATTTCTATATATTTATCTATTTCTATATTATATATTTATATAATTTATAGTTATAGTAGAAATAAGGAAACGAGGAAGAAAAACTCATATTTATTTTATTGCAAATTATTGCAAAATAGAAGACAAACCCCCTCATTAGAAACTGATATCCAAAAAGAAGAAGCCAATAATCTACACATTGATTTTTTTTCACATTTTTTTTGAACCGTATGCATCAAAAGGTGCATGTACGGTTCCTAAGGGATAAAATTTTACCCTAATCAACCGACTTTATCGAGCAAGATTACTTTTTTTAACCCAAGAGATTACGACCGAGATCTCGAATTACCTTGTTGGTCTTATCGTATATCTCAGTATAGAGGATCAGACCCAGGATTTGTATTTGTTTATAAATTGTCCTGGCGGATGGGTATTACCCGGAATAGCTATTTTTGATGCTATGCAACTTGTGCTACCAGATGTATATACAATATGCATGGGAATAGCCGCTTCAATGGGATCTTTTATCCTGGTCGGAGGAGAAATTACCAAACGTTTTGCATTCCCTCACGCTTGGCTTTGGCGCCAATGAGTTTTTTTTGAGAAAAAAAGACTATGCCTTCACCATAAGAAATATCAACATATATTATGAGTAAAAATAGCATGGCACTTTGAATTCGATATACAAAAGTTTGTTAGTTTTTTTTTTCAAAACATTAAATTATGTATCGAGAGAGAAGTATGAGATAAAGGGTCTTCCCGATTTTTTTTATTTATCCGGAGTCCATTTCAGCGTCACAAACTTTTTTTATAGCAAAAGACTCTTAATCCTAACCTAACAATATTTATGTTTGAAAGAGTACGAAAATAAAAAAAAATTCTTTATCTTATTTAGGATCAAAAAGAAACTTTGGGATTGCTGAATTACAGACGAAATGAATAAAATGAATATATAAAGCAACGGAGCCATCATAGTATTTTGAACTCACCAAAAGAAGGGCGGTAATTGGATGATTTACTGATCTGGATCCGATTGATTCTATTTTTCTTCGATGGAAGAAAAAAGTAAATTTCATTGTCGAGCCGTATGCAACGCGCAAAAGATGCACGTACGGTTGTTCAAGTTTATTTTGATCCTCTATCTTTTGTCTTCGACGAATCATAGGAGATAGGGGAACCCCCTTTTTGTTCGATCATCAGGGTAATGATCCATCAACCGGCTAGTTCTTTTCATGAGGGATCCACGGGAGAGTGTATGATGGAAGCGGAAGAACTGTTGACTTTGCGAGAAACCCTCACAAAGGTTTATGCACAACGAACAGGCCAGCCTTTTTGGGTTCTAACCGAAGACCTGGAAAGGGATGTTTTTATGTCAGCAAGAGAAGCCCAAGCTCACGGAATTATTGATCTTATAGCGAACGAAGGAGTAGAAATAGTAAAGAAGGAACAATGGAAAGAGGCGAATAGGTAATATTCTAAATAACTAGAAATAATTCATAATCATCAGGTTAGGATTGATCTAAACCAGCCCCTTATGTAAATGATTCAGCATGCCAACTATTAAACAGCTTATTAGAAACACAAGACAGCCAATCAGAAACGTCACGAAATCCCCCGCTCTTCGGGGATGTCCTCAGCGCCGAGGAACATGTACTAGGGTGTATGTGCGACTCGTTCAGATTATGAGCTGGGCCAACAAAAGAAATCCTTTTCCAGTATCTGTGTATGAAATTTATGGTTTCCCTTGGTGTAATCCAAATCAAGTCGATTTAAGATGAGAAGCAAGTTCCCATTGATAGCAAATGCTAGACATTAAGCGGGAAAGTACTGTTTTTAAAGAAAAAAGATTAGGCTCCCATTTTTACAAAACGGACTAACAGGGTCAGCTAGCCAGCTAACCTTCCAAATTAAATACCGTTACTGTCTAAGCGGATCTCGTTGTGAAAGACCTATTACTGGATAATTCATGGGTAGAGCCAAAGATTTTGAATTGTACAAGTTACCAATAACGTTGACTAAACGAAGTAAAGGGCTCCGGTGTATAGAGAGGACCTCACCGTTTAAGAAGTAACCATAAAAACGAAGGAACCCACAATTTCTTTATTCATCTAGATTTACTCCGTTTTTCTTTTTGATACCGAGGCGAAATGTCTCGAAAAAAAGAAAAAATCGTGGTTGGGAAGGTTATAGTAGCAAAAGCCATTGGAATTCTTTTTATACATTGGAAAAATCCGTTTTGTTATTACCAGCGAGGAAAGAGGAAATAACTCAAAGAGAAAGAAAATCGCTTAGTTATTTAGCAAAGTTTCATTTATTCAATGACCAGAGTTAGACGAGGATATATAGCCCGGAGACGAAGAAAAAAAATGCGTTTCTTTGTATCAAGCTTTCGAGGGGCCCATTCAAAACCTATTTGTATTATTGCTCAACAGAAAATAAGAGCCTTGTTTTCGGCTCATCGAGACAGAGATAAGAAAAAGAGAGATTTTCGTCGGTTGTGGGTTACTCGAATAAACGCAGCAATTCGCGGAACAGAAAGGGGAGTATACTATAATTATAGTAAATTTATAAATGATCTGTATAAGAGACAGTTGATTCTTAATCGTAAAATACTTGCGCAAATAGCTATATTAAATAGGAATTGTCTTTATAGTATTTCCAATGAAATCATAAAAAAAGAAGATTGCAAACAAGCAACCGAAATGATTTAAACAAAGTTCCCCGGAGAAGGAACTCCGGGAAGGGAAGATAGAATAAAAATTCGTCCGATAAAATAAAAAAGACAATCCCAACATCCCAACAAAGTAGTTATAAAGTAATCAAAATGAACAAAGGCATTCAATAAAAAAAATTTTCTTCCGAGACAACGAATAATCCGGATTGTCAGAAAGAGTAAACCTACTGTTTTTTTGTTTGAAACCCTCGAAAACCCGCAGTTCTAACGGTCGACTTGGCTCTTTCAAACTGTTTCTCGTTATTAAGAAAGGGTAACAAAGAGAGAATACGAGCTTGTTTTATAGCAATAGTAATTAATCGTTGTTGTTTTAGAGTCAATCTATTCACACGCCTAGATAATATTTTTCCCTGTTCACTAATAAATCGACTAATTAAACTCATGTTTCTATAATCAATTCGGTCCCCTGGTTGTAGCGGGGGCAAGCGCCTATGAAAAGGCCGCTTAGACTTAAGGAAGGATCGCTTGGATTTATCCATGGTTAGTTTATTTATTCCTTATAATACAATAATATAAATAATATTCTACCGAAAATCCTATTTCTAATTCATTTTTTTTATCCGACCGAAATAGGATTTGGTTTTTTTCTTTAATTTGAATTTGTTTATTTTATCTATGTTATCCTTATTTATATTATATATGCTTATATCCTATAGTATTCTATTAATTTCTTACTTAATATATTAAATATTAAATTAATTATTAGAATATTATTCTAATAATATACAATATATATTATTCTATATATAGAATATAGAATAATATATATGTTTATTACATTTTTTATGCATATAATTAAATATATGGATAATATATGTCCTTTTGAACTCTTCCTTCAACCTTCAAAAGGTGATAGACAGACGCTCGGTTCGATCTATTTTTTGATCTCTCCATGAATTGTATGCTTGTAACAATAGGGACAGAATTTTCGCAATTCCAATCGACTCGGTGTGTTGTGTCGATTCTTTTGAGTAATATATCGGGAAATGCCCCTTGATTCTTTATTAATATTCTTTCGGACACAACTAGTACATTCCAAAATAATGCTTGCTCGGACATCTTTACCCTTGGCCATGAACCCCCCCCCTTTTTTTTCTTTTTTATTCAAGCAACTCTTTTCTTTTCGACGCGAAGCGGAGAGAAAGAAAAAAATAGAAATTGCTAACTCGCAATACACTTCAAAGGATTTCGTTGCAGTAAATAAAGAAATAGGAAATATATATACAATATATATACAATGATAATGAAATATTAATAGGAAATAGAATTAAATTTCCGTTATTGTAGAATAAAGAATACGTAATCCAACAATTGCAAACTCTATTTTGAATCACAGTACAGTATTTCATTTAAGTCCCGTGTAGGAGACTTTTGCCCTAGACCTACATTTTAATTTCCGTTCTCCCTATATAAATTTGAAAATGCAAACGAGCTTGAGTACAAGCTTTGCTGAGGTTGAATCCAAATTTCCTTTCTCCCTTTGTTATATTTCAAAAGGGAGAAAGGGCGGGGGATTAGTCACAGATAGTAGATTCTCCCTCTAATCTTCATTACTCCCTTACCATGTCAATAACTAGAACGAAAAAAAAGGGAATGTTAATGCATCCGGGAAAAAACGGTTGATTTCTATCAATAGACCCGCTAAAGATCCGAACCATAAAGTACTTAGTACCGGCGCCACAGAGAGATATGTTTTTAGATCTCGCATTGAAAATACTCCTTGTTTTTTTTCTTTATTTATATCTTGTAACCCATAAGAATAATACATATATGATAGATGAGCAGATGCATATTTATTTCAAATTGAAAAAGAAAAACCACTTGTCTTTGTACATGAAATTCCTAAGGCAAATAAAAATGTACAAGAATCCGGTAGATAAGATTTTCTACCTTTTAAGTTAAAAAAAGTAAAAAGATGCATCTTTCCTATTCCCTACGGAGCATTCCCTAAAACCCTTTGTAACTTTACAGCGTATATGTATCCAAAGACTTTTATATTAAATTATTTATATCATATATGAAATCAAAATAATTCTGTATCTCTGTCTCGAAATATGAGAAATAATGATGTGGAAAAAAAGAAAAGGATTATTTACAATAACACTGTTATTAAAAGGGATGTAGCGCAGCTTGGTAGCGCGTTTGTTTTGGGTACAAAATGTCACAGGTTCAAATCCTGTCATCCCTACCTATTACTTTTCCTCTGAGAAGTAAAGAGGAATTACGTGAGATCGCTCGTTTTGAGAATAGTATTAAGAATACTATTCTATTTTCTATTCTATATAATACTATATTATGGACATATAACACATATACAATTCTAGCTATATGTGATACGCATGCGGGATGTAATATTGGGTTACAAAGGGAATCCGTTTTTTCTTTTGTTATAAGAAAGCGCTCTTAGTTCAGTTCGGTAGAACGCGGGTCTCCAAAACCCGATGTCGTAGGTTCAAATCCTACAGAGCGTGATTCCAGTCTTGTTAGTTCTAATTAGACTTAAATAATTTCACTACTTTGAAGAAGAATCTTAAATTGACCTCCTGTGCCTTAAATAAAGGAGGTCAATAAAAAAAGATTTGTTAACTAATCAAAGGTCCAACTGATCACCACGTCTGTATTGTAAATATGCAGTTACGAATAATCCAGCCAAAGTAATAGGAATCAAACCTAAGACGATTCCAAATAGAAGTACTTCAATCATTTCAATTTGTTTGAAAGGAAAAAAAAAGGGGGGGGGGTAATATCTATCCCTAACTATTAGCCTAATTGTTCACGAATCTCAATAACCGAAAATGGAAAGTTGTCACGATAAAGAGCTATAAAAAGAACTTTTAAAATACATGAAATCCTACGGAAAGATTTCTTTTTATGATTGTGAATTGTTGAGTCAATTTATTTCAAATAAGTCGTATCTTGCTCAGACCAATAAATAGAGCTGAGGTTATAGTTAAAGCTGCTAGTAGAAAACCGAAATAACTAGTTAGAGTAGGCATAAAGGAGCTAAATCAAATATGTTTTTTTATACATTATATCTTGAAAGCACTTACCTAAGTTTACATTTTTTTGTGAGCGAAAAAAAGAAAAAATACCAAACTAGAATTTCTTTCTATAAACAAAACACTAAAAAGAGAATTATCGATTTTGCGTCTAATTAAATTGCGGAAATAGAATATTCTCCTTGATGAATTATCAGAATTAGAAACTACCTTATCGGATTGATCCCTTCCCCAATTTCCGTTTCTAGTCCGAAGCCAATATAATAATGATGAGAATATCTATTTTTCTTAGTTGGCGGTTGGTGGATTTTTCT